CGTTTTAGGGTTGTTACATCTGCGTCTGCTTTGGCTCAAATCGGTGTTCTGAAGAAACTTCAGTGAAGTTATGTTAGAGAAAAAAAGAGGATTTTTGACTTTTTCTCTCCTGCTGATAAAGCAGTCATTCTTTAGTTCATTTCTCAAAAAACTTCAATTGGTACACGCAAGAAATAGGCCAATTCGGCAGCTTTTTGTTCAATTTCTCGTGGCGTAAAATTCTCATCAGTCCGCGTCAAGGGAATGGCCCCCTGTCCCCGGATTTCCATATAAAGAACACGACGAGCATAAATACCCTCTTTAACTTCTATTCGGACAGACTGAATATCGTTTATCAGAAATCGCAGGAAGACACGACGATTTTTTCCAGGGAATCCCCAACGAAAAATACACACTATTCCTTCTTTTCTATCGAATCGATCATAACCACTACCTACATTCCACGAAATTGTACACCATAAATAGGCGCTAATAAAAAGACCCGCGACCCCATAAAAAGACATTACGAGCCCTTGTGGAAAAAAAATGATTTGTTGAGACGGAAATAAAGATATCAAATTTTTACCAAGATAACTGGAAGTTCCAACCAATAAGAAGCCTAATGAACCTAAAAAAAGGATAATGGCCCAGCAAAAATTACTTATTTTTCGAGACCCCCTTATAAGTTCTATCCATATATGTTCTGATTGCCAACTCATACTTGATCTGATTTCATTTTATTGGAATTGAGAGCATAACCCAATGAATTTAATTTTACTGTTTTTGTTTCCGAAATAACTCTCATCAACTAGCACTATTTTGATGTGAACCTTTAGGAATAGTTCATAAAATTCGTTAGATGGAAAAACCCTCTTCACTTCATGACCCTACTAAGGATATCGACATACATATTAATATACGGCCTTTCCATTTTAGACATCTGCCAATCCTGATTCTAGTTGAAAATAGCTAGAATTCATTTACCCATGTAGCATTTTCTGTATGTATAAAAGCTCTTCCATTTATGTATGTTCGATTTCTGTTCAGCAGAAACCCCATGTTATACCATATTCCAATAAATAGAGAGTTTTGCTATCTAAGTTCAAAAAAAATTAGATTTAGTGCTATCAGATCTAAACAATCTTGTTTTTTTGAACATAAAGAAATAAAGAAGCCATTGCCATTGCCGGAAATACTAGGCCTACTAAAGGCACAAAAATAGAGGGAAAGTTGAAAGTTATCATAGAATGAATACCTCGATTTACTATTTGTACCTAATATTATTATATTGTTTCTATTCTTAGAAATATATCTTGTAAGAATTCTAATTAATAATTTTCAATTAAGAATTCTAGAATTCGAATTCTTATTAATTCGATTCTATATAGTATATTGTAATTATGAGATTTTCATTTTAATTAATATAGATCAAAGTATATATCTAAGTGAGTATATATAATAAGTGCAAGGAATGTAGAACTAAATAAATGGACTTATTCATCTTTCGACATGAAAGATATGTATGATAATTTAGTTTCTTATTCTTCCTCTATTCTTATTCATTTGTTCTTGTCTATTTAATAAAGACAGGGTTTTTTACAAATTACCAAAAGATTTCTAGGCTTCTTAGTCAAAATGATAGATATAGAAAAATACACAATTATATATTTTTTATATTTGAATTTATTCGATAATACATACGTAAGAGGGGAAGATGAACTTCGCCCAATTTCACAAAAGCAAGAATTCATTCTTTTATAGAGGCTTGCTGATTCGTAATCATGAATATTTAGTAATCAGAAATATTAGTAAAAAAAAAAGAAAAATTATATGCAACTTGTGATTCTTTCTACAATTAGATCTTATAGATCTTAAGTCAATAAAGAAAACCCCATTCTTCTTATTTTTACTTTGATTCCGATAAACTAACTACGTGTTTACTACAAAAAACTAATTAAACTTAATACTCTTTGAATTTTGATTCAAAGGAAAGAAAGCGTGGAGTTGAAATAACTCACTCAGAACGCTTTTTAAAAGATTACGTGGTACGATTAGATCAAATAAGCCTTTCTGAAATAAATATTCGGCCGCTTGTGACCCTTCAGGTACTGTTTTATTCAATGTTTGTTCAATTACTCTTTTACCCGCAAATGCAATGTAGGCATTGGGTTCGGCAATAATGATATCCCCCAACATACCAAAACTAGCTGTCACCCCACCCGTAGTCGGAGATGTAAGAATTGGTACATAAAATAGTTTTTTATTTGATTGATAATCGTATAAAGCAGAAGATATTTTAGCCATTTGCATCAAGCTCAAACTTCCTTCTTGCATACGTGCACCCCCAGAAGCACACACTAGAATAAGAGGTAGAAATTTTTTGGTAGCATACTCGATCAAACGGGTAATTTTCTCCCCGACTACAGATCCCATACTACCCCCCATAAACTGAAAATCCATAACCCCAATTGCTACGGGAATACCGTTTAATTGGCCTATGCCTGTTTGAACAGCCTCAGTT